TATATACAAATCACTACCCCCCTTTTTGTATTTCCTTAATTTATTTCCTTAATTGAATTTCGGTTGATTAGGACGAAGTTCCTTAAAAACCTCTGCCTTCTTTAAAATATCCTGAACAGTTTCTGTAGGTTGAGCCCCTTTTTCAAGGAAATATAAAATAGCAGGAACATTTAAATAAGTTTGATTCTTTATCGGATCATAAAAACCCACTTTCTGAAGATCTTTTCCTTGTCTTCGGGATCGAACATCAATTGCAACGATTCGATAGACGGCTCATTGGGATAGATGTAGATGAACAACACCCCCCCTAGAAACGTATAGGAAGCTTTCTCCTCGTACGGCTCGAGAAAAATGATTGATTCGAAGTTTTGTCTCTGTATGGAATTCTATCTAAGAAATGACAACTGGATCCATAAAATGATCAAAGCAATTAAAGATGTAAGTCTTTTTTTCTTCGTTCTTCCTTAAAATGCAAAAGAAACCATTCGTACTCTCATAACTCAAGTTGGATAACTTTCAAACAATTCAAAGGAAAATCTTTCGGCAATTTCATTTATTGAGCGGTCTTTCCTCCTTTTTTGTTTGTCTCGTTTAAAATAGGATTCTTCAGTCTGATCCAGTTATTCAGACAATTAAAAAGGTGTTTCCTTGTTCTGGGATCCTTTATCTTTGTTTTATTTTAAATCATTGGGTTTAGACATTACTTCGGTGCTTTTGAATCCTTTCAAAATGGCAGCAACATACCCTTTTTGCGATTTCTATGAAAGAATCCTCCAAGATGATGGATTCCCTCGTGAAACACTTTGGATCGAAAAAGTTTGATCAATTCCAATAAATTTTTTCATTTGAAACTTGCTCGAATTGGATTCTTTCGATTTCCATACCTAAGATATATTTACGAAGTTGTTTCAATTTTTTTATTGATTGGCATTAACCCTAGACCCTTGCCCCGAGAAATAAATTAATACTTTCTACTCGAGCTCCATCATGGACTATTTCCATTCCAAGACAACAAAAAACGAGGGGTTATGGTGAAACAGAACCAATGATGTCGAGCTAAGAGCACCTTCATTCCTACAAAAAATGGTGGATGTACAAATCCACAACGGATCGTGTCCTTCAAGTCGCACGTTGCTTTCTACCACATCGTTTCAAACGAAGTTTTACCATAACATTCCTCTAAGAACCGGTATGAAATTGATTCAATTATGGAATCATGAATAGTCATTGGTTGGGCTGATGTATAAACACCATAATCTATAGTATTTTCTATATCTTCTATATATATAGTATATAGATATAACTAATACTATAGATATAGGTGGATAAAGATTTTTCTGAAGAAGTCTTAGTAAGACCCCATCGCTAATATTAATTTGTCTAACATTATAATATTAATTAATAAATATATATAATAAATAATTTTTTTATATAAATAATAATAAATAAGACGAATAAACGAATTCTTTTTGATTCTGCATCTTCACGTGACTTAATAGGAGAGAAAGATTCAGCTTCTAAGGAATGATTAAAACTATTTCTCTTTCGAAATTTCGAATAAATTTCGAAAGTTCCCCTTTCGACATCATTATTCCAAGAAAATTTGATAGTTAAAAATAACTTTTGATCATCTTAGGAAAAAAGATAAGTCTTTTTTTTCATCTGATTGATAAAATCCAAAGAATGGGGAGGGTTTCGTATCTATCAATTCGATCAAATAGACTGAGCAATTGTCACCGTTTATAGATATTGAAATGAAGGCTTTACCATTACTGATTAACTCCTATCTACCCCGGGACTGATGCAGCATAAATCAAAAGAAGGGGGTGTCCTAGTCTTTTTTATTTTTACGAAATGCGAGCTGTCTAGGCACAAAGCCAAACAAGTCCAGATTAAGTCCAGTTTTTGCTCCTTTTTTTCTATTTAAGCCTACCTCATTGATTAAGAATTAAGAGACTTAGTGAATTTAATTAGTACCAAAAACCCCCTCTTGGCGAAAAGTCAAGAAATCTACAAAAAAGAAAATTGAATCTAAGTAGGCTAATTTAGGGGGTAGAGAATACGAGATAGGGAATATGGATTCTTTCGCATCTCGATTCAGTTTTTGAAAAAAAAAACGATTCATCGAAGAAAAAAATAAGAAACAACAATCACATTCCAGCTAACATTTCGATTTTAAACGGAACATTGTTAAAAAAGCAATCTATATTGTCAGAGAATATATATGTTCTGGGACGGAAGGATTCGAACCTCCGAATAGCGGGACCAAAACCCGTTGCCTTACCACTTGGCCACGCCCCATTTAGATTTCTATGCGATACTAATAAAGTATATTGCTGGTTTTGTTTGTTTGTCAACTCTAGCCCAAATATCTATAGAATAGATTAGATTGGTATTCGGATTTTTCTATGTTTTTGGTATGTGTAGATATAGAATTCAACTTAATTTATTGATCATTACATATAATTCAATTAAGATATTGTATGAAAATATGATTTTT